TTGAGTAGTGGAGTGTTTGGTATATATTTTTAATGTTTTGGTGAGTTGATAATAAATGTTAGAATAATTAGTGCTGTATAATTTTTTAGTATTTTTGGCAGGGTTTTATAGGTTGGTGGTAATTGCGATTAAAAAATTGATGCACATATATATATATAAAAAATTTGGGTGCCAATTTATTTTCAACTCGTTGGCTTATACGTTCTCGAGCCTTCCTTGGTTTTGGGGTTTGACAAGGATAAACAGGACTTGCTGAGCGTAGGGGGGTAGGGGGGGTTTAGTCGCGCGAAAACCGGGGGGCGTAAGTGTTCATGTATGTTGTGTAAGAGGTGTATGCATTTAATACAATATTATGTTGTGTTCTAATTTATGTCTTACGATAATTAATATATATTACTCATACAAGGAAAATGTTCAACCTTGATTAACAGTTGAGCTTGCACTCTGAAAATGCAAGATGAAAAGAAACCAAATAAAAAATACGTTATGCATATAAGAGAATGCTCGGCTTGGTGGGTAACGAGGAGTATGTACTACACCATTAATCACATGCCAGTATAATTATTTTAGGGTGGTTTTTACATTTATGCACCTGAAATAGGAACCAGATGCCAGTAATAGTTCATTTTTAGCGACCCCCACAATTATTGTCCCTGATTCTATCATGCATGATATGTTTAAGTATATTTTGTTGGTGGTCTCTTACTACATATTTATTCTTTCGTAGATTAATAGTTGATTATGATTACAAATAATTTGATTTGAATTTTAAGTAAAATTATGAAAAATGGTGTTAATACATGTATGTACTTGCTTTATGGTTAAAACAATGATATGGTGTTAATACATATATGTACTATACCATAATATTATGTACTTGCTTTATGGTTAAAACAATGATATGGTGTTAATACATATATGTACTATACCATAATATTATGTACTTGCTTTATGGTTAAAACAATGATATGGTGTTAATACATATATGTACTATACCATAATATTATGTACTTGCTTTATGGTTAAAACAATGATATGGTGTTAATACATATATGTACTATACCATAATATTATGTACTTGCTTTATGGTTAAAACAATGATATGGTGTTAATACATATATGTACTATACCATAATATTATGTACTTGCTTTATGGTTAAAACAATGATATGGTGTTAATACATATATGTACTATACCATAATATTATGTACTTGCTTTATGGTTAAAACAATGATATGGTGTTAATACATATATGTACTATACCATAATATTATGTACTTGCATCAGGAAATAGTTTAATGTAAGGATTCTGGCTTTGGGTGTCAGAGGTAGGAGTTAAAGTCTCTTTTTCCTGGCGCTAGGGAGGGGTTTAACTTCCGATCTTCGGATTACAAGACCGATGCTTTTTGTTTAAGCTACTAGGGCAGGCTTATTGTAGTGTTTTGTTTTCGTATCATCCAGCTAGTGGGATGAAGATTAGGAATAATGAGAAGTAAAGGATTGATGCGATTTGTCCAATAATGATAAATGGGTGTTCTACTGGTATGCCCCCAATTCATGTTAGGATAATTATGTCTGCTACTAAAGTTCAGAATAGAAGTTGGGTGATTGGGCGGAATGTGAGTCCTCGTTGTTTTGAGGTGTGAAGTATTGGTACTACTATTAGTACTAGGATTGAGAATAGTAAGGCAAGTACTCCTCCAAGTTTGTTTGGAATTGACCGTAAGATGGCGTAGGCAAATAAAAAGTATCATTCTGGTTTAATGTGCGGTGGGGTGACTAGTGGGTTAGCTGGGGTAAAGTTTTCTGGGTCTCCTAGAAGGTTTGGGGAGAATACTGCTAGTAGGATGAGGGCTAGGGTTATAATTACGAATCCGAGTAGGTCTTTATAGGTGAAATATGGATGAAATGGGATTTTGTCTGCATCTGAGTTTAATCCAATTGGGTTGTTTGATCCTGTTTCATGTAGGAATAAGAGGTGGAGGATTGTTACGGCGGCAATGATAAATGGTAGTATGAAATGGAATGCGAAGAATCGTGTTAGGGTTGCGTTGTCTACTGAAAATCCGCCTCAAATTCATTGGACTAGTATGTCCCCTATATAGGGTACGGCGGAGAGGAGGTTTGTAATTACTGTAGCCCCTCAGAATGATATTTGTCCTCATGGAAGAACGTACCCTACGAAAGCTGTTATTATTACTAGTAGTAGTAGGACTACACCGATATTTCAGGTTTCTTTATATAAGTAGGAGCCATAGTATAGGCCTCGGGCAATGTGTATGTAGATGCAAATAAAGAAGAGTGATGCGCCGTTAGCATGTATATTGCGGATTAATCATCCGTAGTTGACGTCGCGGCAGATGTGGGTTACTGATGAAAATGCGGTTGACAGGTCTGAGGTATAGTGTATAGCCAGGAATAGGCCTGTTAGGATTTGTGTAATTAAGCATAGTCCTAATAGGGATCCAAAGTTTCATCAGGCGGAGATGTTTGAGGGTGCTGGTAGGTCTACTAGTGCTTCGTTGGCGACTTTAATAATGGGGTGTGTTTTACGTAGGATTGCCATTAGTAATTCTTGTAGTTGAATAACAACGATGGTTCTTCAGGTCATTGGTCTCGGTTAGAGTCTGAGCAGGAATATATGACTTATTTTATGTTTTTGTTATTAGTGGCTTTGGTTGTTGGTTTAGTTGCTGTTGCTTCTAATCCTACGCCTTATTTTGCTGCTTTTGGTTTGGTGGTTGCAGCTGGTGTTGGTTGTGGGGTTTTGGTTAGTCATGGTGGATCTTTTTTATCACTTGTTCTTTTTTTAATTTATCTAGGGGGAATGCTTGTAGTTTTTGCGTATTCAGCAGCTTTGGCTGCTGAGCCTTTCCCGGAAGCTTGAGGTAGTCGTTCTGTATTAGGTTATGTAGTGGTTTATTTATTTGGAGTTGGTTTAGTAGCTGGGTTTTCTTGGGGGGGTTGATATGAGGGTTCTTGAGTGGTTGTGGATGAACTGAAAGAGTTTTCTGTATTGCGGGGTGATGTTGGTGGTGTGGCTATAATGTATTCGTTTGGTGGGGGTATATTGGTTATTTGTGCTTGGGTGTTGCTTTTAACTTTGTTTGTTGTGTTGGAGCTTACTCGTGGGTTGGGCCGCGGAGCTGTTCGTGCGGTTTAAATTAAGGTTGGAATAATGGCTAGTATAAGGGATAATAGGAAGATGGTTAAGTATGTTTTGATTATTCCTCGGGTGGTATCGCTTGTAATTTTGGATATAGTTGTTTGTATTAGTGACAGGTTGTTTGGTCCTGTAGCTTCAAGTCATGTTTTATCTAGTTGGGTGGCGGCTGTTTGGTCTATTGTAAGTTTTAGTTTTGGTAGGAGTCGGTGAGTGATTGCTGGGAAAAACCCTAACATGTTTGAGAAGTGGTGTGTTTTGATTATTGGGGTAATTTTTACTTGTTTGCTTGTTATATTGGTGAGTTCTATGGCTGTTAGGAGGCCTGCAATTGTTACTAGTAGGGCTGTTGTTTTTATTAAAGTTGGTATTGTTATAATTGGTGTTTTTATTGGTGGGAAGTTTTGTGTAATGATAAGTCCTGCAATAATGCTTCCTCAGGCGAGTCGTTTGATAGAATTAATTACTAGTTTGTTGTTTTCGTTGATTGGGGGTAAAGGCAGGAATCGTGGGGTTCCTATAGTTACAAAGTAAATTAGTCGGAAGCTGTATACTGCGGTGAATGATGTGGCAAGAAGTGTTAGGGTCAGGGCTCAGGCGTTAAGATATGAGGTGTTTAGAGCTTCAATAATTGCGTCTTTTGAAAAGAATCCTGCTAGGAAGGGGGTTCCTGTAAGAGCTAAGCTGCCAATTGTGAAGTAGGTTGAGGTGGCTGGCAAAATTTTAAATAGGCCTCCTATTTTGCGGATATCCTGTTCGTCGTTTAGGCTGTGGATAATTGATCCTGAGCATAGGAAGAGTATAGCTTTAAAGAAGGCGTGGGTGCAGATGTGTAAGAATGCTAGTTGTGGTTGGTTTAGTCCAATGGTGACTATTATTAGTCCTAGTTGACTCGATGTTGAGAAAGCTACAATTTTTTTGATATCATTTTGAGTTAGTGCACAGGTAGCTGTAAATAGGGAGGTTAGTGCACCTAGACATAAGCAGGTTGTTGTTGCTAGCTGGTTGTCTTCTATAATAGGGTGTAAGCGGATCAGCAGGAAAATTCCTGCTACTACTATGGTGCTTGAGTGTAGTAGGGCAGATACTGGTGTGGGGCCTTCCATGGCGGATGGAAGTCAGGGGTGAAGGCCAAATTGGGCTGATTTTCCTGTTGCTGCTAAGGCGAGCCCTATTAAGGGAAGGGTTATGTCGAAGTTTTTTGATAAGGTGAAAATTTGTTGAATTTCTCAGGAGTTGAGGTCTATTGCGAGTCAGGCTATGGTTATAATTAATCCGATGTCTCCTACTCGGTTGTAGACAACGGCTTGGAGGGCTGCTGTATTAGCATCTGCTCGACCGTGTCATCATCCGATGAGCAGGAATGATATAATCCCTACTCCTTCTCATCCAATGAATAGTTGGAATATGTTGTTGGCTGTAACTAAGATAATTATAGCTACTAAAAATGTTAATAAATATTTGAAGAATCGGTCAATGTGTGGGTCAGAGTGTATATATCATAGTGCGAATTCTAGAATAGATCAGGTCACGTATAAGGCAATTGGGATGAAGATGAGGGAGTAGTGGTCAAACTTAAAGCTAATGTTCACGTCGAACGTTTGGGTGTTTATTCATTGCCAATTTGTAATGATGCCTTCTGTTTTTAAGTTTAGAAAAATTGTTAGTGGTAGGAGGCTAATGAAAAATGCGGAGTTGACGGCAGTTTTTGCTGTTTTTGCTATGTTGGGGTCTTGAGTTGGGTTTAGTGTTATTAGTAGTGGATACATTAAGATAAAGAAGATTAGGAGGAGGAGTGAGTGTATGATTAAGGTCATTTTAGCTTCTACTTGGATTTGCACCAAGAGTTTTTGGTTCCTAAGACCAGTGGATGTACTGTTATCCTTTAGAAAGCTTGGGGAAGCCACGGATTTTAACCGCGGGCGTAAGAATTAGCAGTGCTTACTATTTTCTGATCTTCCTCGGTGAGTAAGGGGGTTTTAACCCCTGTTTTTAGAATCACAATCTAATGTTTTGGTTAAACTATACTTACAGTAACACCACCCTCATATAAGTTCTGATTTTGTTATCAGGAGGATTACTGGGATTAGGTGTATGGTTATTAGGAGGTGTTCTCGGGTATGGTATGGTTGAAGTTTGGTAATATGATTGGGTGCTGGGCCTCGTTGTGATATTAGGAATATGTGTAGGGAGTACCCGGCTGTAATTAGCGTGCCTAGGCCGGTGAATAGCATTGTTCAAGGTGATCAGTTAAATAGTGTTGTAATAATTAATAGTTCTCCTATTAGATTAGGTAGTGGTGGTAGTGCTAGGTTAGCTAAGTTTGTGATGAATCATCAGACTGCGGTTAACGGGAAGATTACTTGTAGTCCTCGGGCAAGAATTATTGTTCGGCTATGTGTTCGTTCATATGCTGTGTTAGCTAGGCAGAATAGTGCTGAGGATACTAGTCCATGGGCAATTATTAAGATGATTGCCCCTGAAAATCCTCAGGGGGTTTGAATTAAAATACCTCCTGCCACTAGTCCCATGTGACTTACAGATGAATAAGCGATTAGTGATTTTAGGTCGGTTTGTCGAAGACAGATTGATCCGGTTATGATAATTCCTCAGAGGGCTAGAATAATGAATGGGTAGGCTAGTTCTTTTGATAGAGGGTCAAGTAAAATTATTATTCGTATTATTCCATATCCTCCAAGTTTTAGTAGTACTGCTGCTAGTACTATGGATCCTGCTACTGGTGCTTCTACGTGTGCTTTTGGTAATCATAGGTGAATTCCATATAGTGGTATTTTAACTAGGAATGCGATTAGGCAGCCGGCTCACCAGAATGTGTGGCCTCAAGAATTAAGGTATAATGGTTGTGCGTATTGAAGTACTAGCATGGATAGTGTTCCTAGAGAATTTTGTAGGAGTAGTAGGGCAACTAGTAGTGGGAGTGACCCAGCTAAGGTGTAGAACAGAAAGTATGTGCCTGCGTTAAGTCGCTCGGTTTGGTTACCCCATCGAGTAATAATAATTAGGGTTGGGATAAGAGTGGTTTCAAATATAATATAGAATATTATAATTTCTGTGGCACCGAATGCCATAATTAGAAAGGTTTGTAGTGAAGCAAGGAGTGTAATATATGAGCGTTGTCGGTTAATTGGTTCGGGATTAATGTGGTTCTGGCTGGCTAAAATTATAAGGGGGAGTAGTCAGCATGTTAAAATTAATAGTGGTGTTGATAATGGGTCTGTGGCTAGGTAAAAATTAGAGTTGGTCCATCCTGCTTCAGAGGTTCATTTCAATCAGGTTAGGCTGATAAGGGCAATTAGAAGGCTTTGTGTAATTGCAGTGGATCATAGTCATTTTGGGGGGGTTAATCAGATTATTGGAAATAGTATGATTGTTGGGACTAGTACTTTTAGCATTGTAGGAGGTTAAGGTTTTGTAGTCGGTCGGTTCCATGGGTTCGGGCAGTGGCTACTAGGAGCGCTAGGCCGGTGCTGGCTTCGCAGGCGGAAAAGGCCAGGAGTAGCATTGGGGCTGTTGAGAACCCTGTAGATTCAAATTGTAATGTTCAAAGGGCTAATGCAATAAATAGGGATAATATTATTCCTTCTAGGCATAGTAGTGCAGATAATAAATGGGTTCGGTGAAATGCCAATCCTATTAATCCAAGGATAAATGCTGAGCTAAAACTAAAATGTACGGGTGTCATAAGGGAGTCGTGGAATTAAACCACGGTTTTCTGAGCCGAAATCAGAGGTCTTGTTTTGGACTAGCTCCCTATTCTGCTCATTCTAAGCCCCCTTGGGATCATTCGTAGATTAGGCCTAGGGTTAATAGAACTAGGACTGCTGTGGCTCAGAAGAATGTCCCGGTTGGGTTGTGGAGTTGGTCTCCTCACGGGAGTGGTAAAAGGAGGGCAATTTCTAAGTCAAATAGTAGAAATAGGATGGCTACTAGGAAGAAGCGTAGTGAGAATGGTAGGCGGGCGGATCCTAGTGGGTCAAATCCACATTCGTATGGGGATAATTTTTCTGCATCTGGGCTTATTTGAGGGAGTCAGAATGAGGCGATTGCTAAAATTAGTGATAATGCTGTTGTAAGTAGAATAATGATGATTAGACTAATTATCTTTCCTTGGGGTTTAACCAAGACTGTGTGATTGGAAGTCACTTGTACTATCTTTAAATACTAGAAAGATTATGAGCCTCATCAATAGATAGAGACGTAGAGGAATAGTCATACTACGTCGACGAAATGTCAGTATCAGGCAGCAGCTTCAAAGCCAAAATGGTGTTTTGATGTAAAGTGGTATTGAATTTGTCGTAGAAGGCAGACAGCTAAAAAGGATGATCCAATAATTACATGTAGGCCGTGGAATCCTGTGGCTACAAAGAATGTTGAGCCGTACACTCCGTCTGCAATTGTGAATGGTGCTTCATAATATTCTATAGCTTGTAGTGCAGTAAAGTAAAGTCCTAGTAAAATAGTTAGTGCTAGTGATTGAATGGCTTGTTTTCGTTCCCCTTCTATGATGCTATGGTGGGCTCATGTAACTGTGACCCCTGATGCTAATAGTACGGCTGTGTTAAGAAGGGGCACTTCGAATGGGTCTAAGGGGGTTACGCCTGTGGGGGGTCAACACCCCCCGAGTTCTGGTGTTGGTGCAAGGCTTGAGTGGTAGAAAGCTCAGAAGAAGCCAAGGAAGAAGAACACTTCTGAGGTGATAAATAGGATTATGCCATATCGTAGTCCTTTTTGTACTGGGGGTGTATGATGGCCTTGGAAGGTTCCTTCTCGAATAATATCACGTCATCATTGATATATAGTTAGGAGTAGAAGAATTATCCCTAGAGTTATTAATGTTGTTGAGTGGAAGTGGAATCAGATAGCTAAGCCGGATGTTATTAGTAGGGCGGCAATGGCTCCGGTTAGAGGTCATGGGCTTGGGTCAACTATGTGGTAAGCATGTGCTTGGTGGGCCATTAAACGTTTTCTTGTAGATAGAGGCTTAGGAGTAGTACAAACACGTATGCTTGAATTATTGCTACTGCGACTTCTAGTAGTGTTAATAGAAATAGTACTGTAGCAGTTAAGATTGCTACTGTTGGTATTATTGGTAGAAGAACAAATACGGCTGTAGCAATTAGTTGAATTAGTAAGTGGCCTGCGGTGAGGTTAGCTGTGAGCCGTACGCCAAGGGCTAATGGACGAATAAATAGGCTGATTGTTTCAATAATAATTAGTACTGGAATTAGTAGAATTGGTGTGCCTTCTGGTAGTAAGTGTCCTAGAGCAATTGTTGGTTGATTACGTATGCCAATGATTACTGTGGCGAGTCATAGTGGTATGGCAAATCCCATATTTAGTGATAGTTGTGTTGTTGGTGTAAAAGTGTATGGTAGAAGACCTAGTATATTAATTGTAATTAAAAAAATTATTAGTGAGGCTAGCAGTAGTGCTCATTTATGTCCCCCTACGTTTAGTGGTAATATTAATTGATTTGTAAAGCGGCTAATAAGTCATCCTTGAATTGTAATGAGTCGGCTATTAATTCATCGGGATGACGGGGTTGGGTATAATACTCATGGAAGTGCAATTGCAATGGCAATTAGTGGAATTCCTAGGTAGGATGGGCTTGCGAATTGGTCGAAGAAGCTTGTTATCATGGTCAGTTTCAGGGTTCAGTTTTATGTTTTTCGGCACTTACAAGGGTTAATTCATTAGGTGTGGTGTGGTTTATGATTTTTGTTGGGATGATGGTTAGGAAAACTAGTCAGGCAAATATTAGGATTGCAAATCAGGGGCTGGGGTTTAGTTGTGGCATTTCACTAGGGGTGGTCGGGAATCACCAGTCTTTGGCTTAAAAGGCCAATGCTTTGTCCAGTATTTAGCTTCCTAGCGAGGCGTCTTCTAATATTAGTGAGGATCAGTTTTCGAAGTATTCTAATGGGACTGCTTCAACTACAATTGGCATAAAGCTGTGATTAGCCCCGCAGATTTCTGAGCATTGTCCGTAGAATATTCCTGGTCGTGAAGCTATAAAGGCGGTTTGATTTAACCGTCCTGGGACTGCGTCTATTTTTACACCAAGGGATGGAACGGCTCAGGAGTGTAGTACATCTTCGGCAGAGACTAGGACACGAATTGGGGATTCTATTGGAACAACTATTCGGTGGTCTGTTTCTAAGAGTCGGAATTGCCCAGGAGTTAGGTCTTGGGTTGGTACCATATAGGAGTCAAATCCAAGGTTTTCATAGTCTGTATACTCGTAGCTTCAGTATCATTGGTGTCCTATTGCTTTAATTGTTAGATGAGGGTCATTAATTTCGTCTATAAGATATAAAATACGTAGAGATGGTAAGGCAATTAATACTAGAATAATGGCTGGGAGGATGGTTCATACAATCTCAATTTCTTGTGAGTCTAAGATATACTTATTAGTTAGTTTGGTGGTTACTATTGCAATAATAATATATAATACTAGAATACTAATTAGGAGTACGATTATTAGTGTGTGGTCGTGGAAGTGAAGGAGCTCTTCTATAGCAGGAGATGCTGCGTCTTGGAATACTAGTTGTGCTGAGTGTGCCATTATTTAAGACATGCAGGGGTCTAACCTACGCCTCCACCTTGACAAGGTGGTGTAGTTTACTTTTTACTAATGTCTGTAAGAAAGTGACAGAGTGGTTATGTGACTGGCTTGAAACCAGTTTAAGGGGGTTCGATTCCTTCCTTTCTCGTTAATTTGATTGAATTTGAACGAATGGTGGTTCTTCATATGTGTGGTAAGGAGGTGGGCAGCCATGGAGTCATTCTACGTTTGTAGAAGTTAATTCTACGGATAGAACTTCTCGTTTTGCGGTAAAGGCTTCTCATAAGATAAATAAGAATATGATTACTGCTACTAAAGAGATTAGTGATCCGATGGAAGAAACGGTATTTCATAGAGCATAAGCATCTGGGTAGTCAGAATACCGTCGTGGTATTCCTGTTAAACCTAGGAAGTGTTGTGGGAAGAATGTTAAGTTAACCCCAATAAATATGACCCCAAAGTGGATTTTTGTTCAGGTGCTGTGAAGGGTGTAGCCAGTGAATAGTGGGAATCAGTGTACGAAAGCTGCTATAATAGCGAATACGGCACCTATTGATAGTACGTAATGAAAGTGTGCTACTACATAATAGGTATCATGAAGAACAATGTCAAGTGATGAGTTGGATAGAACAATACCTGTTAATCCCCCTACTGTAAATAGGAAAATAAATCCAAGGGCTCATAGTATAGGTGTTTCTCATTTAATTGACCCTCCATGAAGTGTAGCTAATCAGCTAAATACTTTTACACCTGTTGGAATTGCAATAATTATTGTAGCAGATGTGAAGTATGCTCGGGTGTCGATGTCTATCCCGACAGTAAATATGTGATGGGCTCATACAATAAACCCAAGAAGTCCAATAGCTATTATGGCTCAGACTATTCCTATATAACCGAAAGGTTCTTTTTTTCCTGAGTAATAAGCTACAACATGGGAAATAATACCAAATCCTGGGAGAATTAAAATATAGACCTCTGGGTGGCCAAAGAATCAGAATAGATGTTGATAAAGAATTGGGTCTCCTCCACCGGCCGGGTCAAAGAATGTGGTGTTAAGATTTCGATCTGTGAGAAGTATTGTGATACCTGCAGCTAGTACTGGCAGGGATAGTAGAAGGAGTACGGCTGTTACAAGTACGGATCAAACGAATAGTGGTGTTTGATATTGGGAAATGGCTGGGGGTTTTATGTTGAATGTTGTAGTAATAAAATTAATTGCGCCAAGAATTGATGAAACACCTGCTAAGTGGAGGGAGAAGATTGTTAGATCTACTGATGCTCCAGCATGAGCTAGGTTTCCTGCAAGGGGTGGGTAGACTGTTCATCCTGTTCCTGCCCCTGCTTCAACTCCGGAGGAGGCTAGTAAAAGTAGGAATGATGGTGGTAGTAATCAGAAGCTTATGTTATTTATTCGTGGGAATGCTATGTCTGGGGCTCCGATTATCAGTGGTACGAGTCAATTTCCGAATCCCCCAATAAGGATAGGTATTACTGTAAAGAAGATTATTACGAAAGCGTGAGCAGTGACGATGACATTATAAATTTGGTCATCGCCTAAAAGTGATCCGGGTTGGCCCAGTTCAGCCCGGATGAGGAGGCTAAGGGCGGTCCCAACTATTCCGGCTCAGGCACCAAATACTAAATAAAGGGTACCAATATCTTTGTGATTAGTAGAGAAGAATCAACGCGTGATTGCCACAGGTAGGGTAGCCGAGTAGGCGGTGGGTTGTAGCCCCGAAGACAGAGGTTTAAGTCCTTTTCCTATCAAGCTTTGTGGTGTAGTACATATCGGGTTGCAAACCCGAAGACGCAGATGTAATATTCTGCCGGGGCTTTCCCCGCCTTTTTGGTTGAAGTGGCGGGGAAAGGTAGATGGATGCTCACTGGCTTGAGCGTTTAGCTGTTAACTAAAAGTTTGTAGGATCGAGGCCTTCCCATCTAGTTGGGCTTTAATTTAATAAAAGTGTCTGATTTGCAGTCAGGAGATGCGAGTTTGAATCTTGCAAGTCCAGCAGGGACTAGAAGATTTTCACTTCTACTTAGAGCTTTGAAGGCTTTTGGTCTAAATATTATCCTAAATCCCTAGGTGGTTAATATTAAGATAGTTGGGGTTATTGGTAGCAGTCCAATTGTGGTTGTGGTAAATAGCGCTAGTGGTAGGGTGGTTTGGGTGGTGTGGGTTCGTCAGTTGATAGGTGAGTTGGTTGTATTTGAGGAAATAGTTAGTGTTATTGTGTAGCATAGTCGTAGGTAGAAGTATAAGCTAATTAGGGCGGCTATTGCTATAATTGTGGCTACTATGGGTATGTCTTGTTTTGTTAGTTCTTGTAGAATTAGTCATTTTGGTATAAATCCTGTGAGTGGTGGAAGTCCTCCTAATGACAGTAGTGCTAAAGCGGTTGTTGAAACTAGGATTGGGTTTTTTGGTCAGGTTGTTGCGAGTGTATTGAGTTTGGTTGATATAAGTATTTTTAATGTAAGGAATGCTGTTGATGTCATAATGATATATGTTCCTAGAGCAATAAGGGTAAGTTGTGGTGCATACTGGATTACAATAGTTATTCAGCCTATGTGGGCGATTGAGGAATAGGCTAGGATTTTTCGTAGTTGGGTTTGGTTTAGCCCACCTCATCCTCCTATTAGGGTTGATGTAATTCCTAGTAGTGTTAGTAGTGTTGGATTAATTGTTTGTGTGGTTTGAATAATTAATGCGATTGGGGCGAGTTTTTGTCAGGTGGATAGGATTAGTCCTGTTGTCATGTCTAGTCCTTGAAGTACTTCTGGTAATCAGAAGTGTATGGGTGCGAGTCCGATTTTTAATGCTAGGGCTGTTGTAAATATTGTGGTGGCAATTGGATTTGATAGGTCATTAATGTTTCATTCTCCGGTGGTTCAAGCATTTGTTGTGCTTGCGAACAGGATTATGGCGGCTGCGGTGGCTTGTGTTAGGAAATATTTGGTTGTTGCTTCTACTGCACGGGGGTGGTGGTGTTGTGCTATTAGTGGAGTAATGGCTAGGGTGTTGATTTCTAGGCCTATTCAGGCTAGAAGTCAGTGGGAGCTGGCGAAGGTCAGGGTTGTTCCTAGCCCAAGGCTAGATAGAAGGGTAGTGAGTACATATGGGTTCATTGGCATAGGAGGGGTTTTAACCGTCATGTTCGGGGTATGGGTCCGAAAGCTTTTTTAGCTGACTTTGCCTTAGAAGATAGTGTAATGGAAGCACCTAGAATTTTGATTTCTTGAGTGTGGGTTCAACTCCCATTTTTCTAGGAACTGAGGGGATTTTAACCCCTGTAATTCACTCTATCAAAGTGGTCCTTAGGTGCTCAGGCACAGTTCCTTGGGTTATAGTTGTGGGGGGAGCCCTGCCAGTGCGACTGGCAGGGCGGTGTGTCATAGAACAAAGGCTAGTGTTAAGGGAAGGAAATTTTTTCACACTAAGTGTATTAGCTGATCATATCGGAATCGTGGGTATGAAGCTCGTACTCATAGGAATATGATGGATAACAGGGAGGCTTTGGTTATAAGGTTAATTGTTGTTAGTTCTGGGATATGTGGTGTGTGGAGGGCTCCTATAAATAAGACGGCTGAAAGTGTGTTTATTAATAGGATGTTGGCGTATTCGGCTAGGAAAAATAATGCGAATGGACCTCCTGCATATTCTACGTTGAATCCGGAAACTAGTTCTGATTCACCTTCTGTTAGGTCAAATGGCGCTCGGTTTGTTTCTGCTAATGTTGAAATGTATCATATTGCAGCTAGAGGTCAGGTTGGAATTAGTAGTCATACGCTTTCTTGTGTTGTGTTGAACGTTTGTAGGGCATATCCGCCTGAGAAGATGATTACGGATAGTAGGATGAGTCCTAGGCTTACTTCGTATGAAATTGTTTGTGCTACGGCCCGTAGGGCCCCAATTAATGCATATTTTGAGTTTGATGCTCATCCTGATCCTATAATTGAGTATACTGTTAGGCTTGATAAGGCCAGGATAAATAGGATTCCTAGGTTTAGGTCAATTACTGGGTGTGGTATTGGAATGGGTGCTCATAGGGTTGTGGCTAGTGTCAGTGCGAGTGTGGGGGTGGTTAAGAATAGGAGTGGGGATGATGTGGATGGGCGTACTGGTTCTTTAATAAATAGTTTTACTCCATCAGCGATTGGTTGAAGTAGCCCGTATGGTCCTACTACATTTGGGCCTTTTCGTAGTTGTAAAAATCCTAGTACTTTTCGTTCAATTAGTGTAAGGAAGGCTACTGCTAGTAATACGGGTGCGATGTAAGCTATGGGGTTAATCAGGTTTGTAAGTAAGGTGAATAGCATTATTGGGAAGAGGATTTGAACCTCTGTGTAAAAGGGCTTAGGTCTTTCGCAAAATGCCATGCTCTGCCATCCCAATATGTCCTTGTCTTGGTTTGGGTTTTGGCCCTCCCTTACTTATATTTATTTGTTTACATAAATTAGGGGTGGGGTGTGCTGTAAGCATGGGCCCCTCTTTTCCGGTCCTTTCGTACTGGGGAAAGTGGCATTACAGATAGAAACCGACCTGGATTACTCCGGTCTGAACTCAGATCACGTAGGACTTTAATCGTTGAACAAACGAACCCTTAATAGCGGTTGCACCATTAGGATGTCCTGATCCAACATCGAGGTCGTAAACCCTCTCGTCGATATGGACTCTGGGAGAGGATTGCGCTGTTATCCCTAGGGTAACTTAGTTCGTTTATCGGTCTACATTGACCGGATCATTAATGGTCAGATGTTCTGTGGCTTGGAGATGTCTCTCTTGGTTTAGGGGGTTGCCCCATGCCACTTGGAGGTTCTGTTTTCCTCCATGGTCGCCCCAACCGAAGGTGTAATTTCATATGCCACAAAGTTTAAAAACTTGTTTGGAGTTGCTTGACGTGGTTGAATTTTTACCTTAAGCTCCAAAGGGTCTTCTCGTCTTGTATATTAATACCCGCTTCTGCACGGGTAAATCAATTTCACTGACTTGAAAAGGGAGACAGTTAAGCCCTCGTTTAGCCTTTCATACAGGTCTCTATTTAGAAGACAAGTGATTACGCTACCTTTGCACGGTTAAAATACCGCGGCCGTTGAACTCTTGGTCACTGGGCAGGCTGGACCTCCTATACTTGTAGTTTGCAGGAGGCGATGTTTTTGGTAAACAGGCGAGGCTTGTGTTTGCCGAGTTCCTTCCTTTTCTTTTAGTCTTTCCTTTAAGGTGGCTCTCCAGTGTGGGGTTAACGATAGTTTTATTGTGGATTTTTCTTGGTTTGTTTTTGATTCACATTACTCTCTTTGATTGAGTTCGTTAGTTGCCGATGGTCTGTCCGGTTTGGCTTACACTTGTGCCTGGAGAAGGGCTGGCCTTCTTGTTACTCATTTTAGCATAATTTCTTCCATGTTGGCATGGGTTAGTCTAATAATATTTAGGGGAATAAGATTTTTTATCGGGATAATAAACTTTTATCTGTTTGAGCTTTAACGCTTTCTATTTTGGTGGCTGCTTTTAGGCCCACTAGAATAGTGTGTTTTGAGTATTATGATCTTTATCCTCCTGAAAAGGTTGTGTCCTTGGTTGAAGGGGCTGTACCCCCTTTAACTAACTTCCACGTATTTCTCTTTAATCTTTTTGTAATTCTTGGTTTGAGGTTGGTGGGGCTGAACTCCTATTCATTTCTTAGGCAACCAGCTATCACCAGGTTCGTTAGGTTTATCACTCCTACCCGGAGTTCTTCCCACTCTTTTGCCACAGAGACGGGTTAGCCCTTAATAGGCTGTCTCGGGGTAGCTCACCTGGTTTCGGGGTTTCAGACTGAAGGTCTCTTTGCTTGGGTATACTGGTTAAATCATGATGCAAAAGGTACAAGGTTTAGTCTTTGCTTTTTGGTGCTTATATGGGTTGTTTCATTTCTTTTTCAACGTTCCCTTACGGTACTATCTCTATTGCTTTATGTGACCTTTTCTGTCTCCCATATTTAGGTAATAGAATGGTTTAGTTTTGGTTTATAGGTTTATTTTGTTTTATTTATATTTTTAGTTTATTAGGTGGTTAAGCTAGTTGTTTGGCTCATGGCGACTCAGTTTGCATGAGTGTCTTCTCGGTGTAAGTGAGATACTTACTATATTAGCTACGCCTTGGGTTTGGTCCAAGTGCACCTTCCGGTACACTTACCGTGTTACGACTTGCCTCCCCTTGCTGGTGCTGTAATATTAAGAATTTGTGGTGCATGTTAGCGGGGAGGGTGACGGGCGGTGTGTACGCGTCTCAGAGCCGGGTTCAAAGAGACACTCTGTTTCTCTTTTACTGCTAAATCCTCCTTTAAGCACTGTTTCATGGTGCATATTCGTATATTCTGTGGTAGAAAATGTAGCCCATTTCTTCCCACTTCATATGCTACACCTCGACCTGACGTTCTGAGCTGTGCTCATTTTGCTTACTTTTGTTACCCTCACAGGGTAAGCTGATGACGGCGGTATATAGGCTGGGATGACTAGAAGTGGTGAGGTTGAACGGGGGTTATCGGTTCTAGAACAGGCTCCTCTAGATGGATCTGAGACACCGTCAGGTCCTTTGGGTTTTAAGCTAATGCTTGTAATACCCTGGCGGACATTTTATTGTAGTTGAATGTCTAAGTTTACGGCTAAGCATAGTGGGGTATCTAATCCCAGTTTGTTTCTTAGTTTTCGTGGGGTCAGGTTAGTTTGTTAAAGCTACTTTCGTGTGTTGGGCTTCGGACTCCTAGAAGCGTATGACGGCCGAAGGGCCATTTGGCTTTATTGTTTTTTATCCTTAACCACCCTTTACGCCGTTGTATTGTCAACTAGGGCCTCTCGTCTAACCGCGGTGGCTGGCACGAGTTTTACCGGCCCTCTTAGCGCTAACTGAGTCAAGTTTTCACTTATGGCTTAATGTTTATCACTGCTGAATACCCTTGGGGGTGTGGCTTGGCCAGGTGTCTTGGGCTAATATTTGTGCCTGATACCTGCTCCTCGTTCCAGGGCGTGGAATTGAGGGCATACTCACTGGGTTGCGGAGACTTGCATGTGTAAGTTGAGCTAAAGCTGACAGTAAGGTCGGGACCATGCCTTTGTGCCTGCGGGGTATATTATGACCCATTTTAGCATTTTCAGTGCTATGCTTTGTGTTAAGCTACGCTAGC